CGCTATCCCTCATCACTGGATCCCTTGATTAAAATAGTTAATGGAATAAAGAATTCCTAAAAAAAGCAAAGTTAAAAATGTCTTATGTTTATTCTTCACGTCCAGGATTGCGTCCTGGATCATTAGATAAGAATCCGAAGATGAAGAGAGAAACAAAGAATATCACTACTGTATAAACGAAGAGTTTGAGAGTAAGCATTACAAAATCTCCAAGATCATTTTTTTAGGGGAATAGATTACCCATTTTTTTCGTACCGCATATGCTATAATGAAGTGTGTGTTTTTTTTTTCAAAAAATCATGAATTTAGGAGAATATTGAAGATTTCATCGAAAACTTACAGCAGCTTGCCAAACAAAGGCTAAGAGAAAAAAGAATAGAGGTATGATAGGCATAATGTCGATGAGTGGATTGAAAAAAGCATAAGCCTCGGGCAATTTGGCGAAGAAAAAACTACTCGAACTCAAATAAGGGATAGAATTAAGACAGATACAGATTAAACTAAAGATATTAAGCATAACAAAAATTTCGTTCTTGTAGATTAGATAATTTAATTTTGATTGAGTCATTTTTATAATATAAGGTAAAAATGAAAAAGGCAGGCCAAAAAATCCTTCTTTTTCTTTGAACTATCCCAAATAAAAACCCCTTTCAATTCTCAAACGAGAATACAAAGAATTATACTTTCATACAATATCTTAATAGAATTCAATGTAATGATCAATGAATTTTTTGATTCTATCTCTCCATGTATAGAAACCTAGCAACAATATATTACATACTAGAATTGACGAATAACCAATACTAATATAATATTAGTATTTATTAGTGTTGAATAGAAATTTAAATGGGGCGTGGCCAAGCGGTAAGGCAACGGGTTTTGGTCCCGTTACTCGGAGGTTCGAATCCTTCCGTCCCAGACCCTTTCTGCTATAAAGGGCAGATTGGATCACATTGTTTCCAACATTAAACAAAAAATTGTTAAAGAGAACAATCTTTCGTTCTGAATTCTAAGAATGATTCTTAAGAATTTTTTTTGGTTTCTTACAAACAGAATCAAGTGTCAAATGCAGTTGGAAATAAAGATCTTTATTTTTTAACTTAATTTTTATGATATAAATCTTTGCTTTGGTATTCGAAGAAGTGCAATAAATCTATATATTATCGATAAACTTTCCAACCTTCGTGGGTCATTGGAATAGTTTATTTGATTAAAAACAGATTTTATTCTGGAATTGGGAATTCATTAGAGCCCCTTTCTTTGAGGTTTTTAATTTATTTGTTCAAGAAAAAAAAGGATCCTTCATGATTGATCGTCCCGAACAATCTGTTGAAAATTTCAATAAATCTTAAGCAAACTAAACTCATTTATTCTTTATTTTTTTTTTTTTATGTATAGATATAATATAAAATCAAAACTATACGGCCGGCCATATCATAATATATAATAATATATACATATATCAGTTGATCTAATGACTATTCATGATTTCATATTGAATCAATTCCATATCAGTTTGAAATTAAATAATAAAAATGTTATGGTAAAACTTCGTTTGAAACGATGTGGTAGAAAGCAACGTGCGACTTGAAGGACATGATTGACTGTGGATTCTTACATCCACCATTTTCTATAAGAATGAAGATGCTCTTGGCTCGACATAGTTTGTTCTTTTTACTAGGAACCTAATTTGTGTTGGGTTCTAATCTAAATAAAAAGTACATGATGAAGCTCGAGCAGAAAGTATTGAGATTCATTTATCGGGGGGAAGAATCTAGGGTTAGTGACAATAAAAATCAATAAGTTGAACCAACTTTGTAAATATATCCTCTATAATATAAATTTTTAATATAAATGGATAAATTATATAAATTGAAAAGGGTTAAAATTCAAACAAGTTTGAAATAAAAAAGAAAATAAGTAATATTTGTCGGAATTCATAAAACTATTTCGATCAAAAGTGTATCACAAGGGAATCAATCTCTCTTATTTTTTTCTATAGTCTATAGAAAGAAATAAGAAAAAAAACAAAAGGTATGTTGCTGCCCTTTTGAAAGGAGTAAGGATCACCGAAGTAATGTCTAAACCCAATGATTTCACAAAACAAAGATAAAGGATTCCGGAACAAGGAAACACTATTTTCAATTGTCTCAACAATTGGATCAAAATGCGGAATAAAAATTGATTCGAGACAAACAAAAGAGGTTAGAGACGGCTCAATAAATATCTAAGGATTTCCTCAGAATTACCCAACTTGAGTTATGAGTACGAATGATATCTTTTTAACTTTCGTAAGGAAAGAGGAAGAAAAAACCACTTTAATCATAGTCTAATTCATTATTTATTCAGTATTTTATGGATATATTTGCCGTTATATACATAAATTAGAATCATTTTTTCTCGAGCCGTATGAGGATAAAACCTCCTATACGTTTCTAGGGGGGGCATTGTTTATCTACATCTATCCCGATGAGCCATCTATCGAATCGTTGCAATTGATGTTCGATCCCGAAGAGAAGGAAGAGATCTTCGGAAGGTAGGTTTTTACGATCCGATAAAGAATAAAACCTATTTAAATGTTCCCGCTATTCTATATTTCCTTGAAAATGGCGCTCAACCCACAGTAACTGTTCATGATATTTTAAGGAAGACAGAATTATTTAAAGAAGGAATATTGGGTTAACTGTTAATTTAATTAAATTAAAAAAATTGAATAAATAAAGAGAGGGTACTAGCATCTATCTTTATCTTTGTATAATTATTTCTCCAGAATTTGTTTGTTCTTTTTTTTGCTCACTTATTATTTTATTATTTATTTTTTATTGTTATTGTGGGAATATAATTTACCGACAAAGACAGGGTCAATTTCGGTTATTGTACCTCTTTTGATTGAATCAACTCGATATTTTTCTCTACCCTGCCTTTATTTATTTTTGCATTCAAATTTATTTTTTTACTTATATTGTGCCAATCCAACACAAGGCCTTAATTTGATTTATTTAGAATTTTTTTCTCAGCATTCTATATCATATTGACAATGGTGTACCGAACAAATATAATTTGATCGTAGATAAATAAAATGGATCTGTTTATTCCTGCCTCATATTTATTTTTTTTCCTTCGCTTTAGCCTTAGTCACCTTAGTCATAAGGATGTGTTTACTGAATTTACTGGTATACAAGACGTAAAAAAAAAAAAAAAATGGAATGGATCAAGAGAAAAATAGGTATAAGTTTTGATTATAGATATTAGATATATCTATTGAGAATTTATTATTTTTTAATCCAATCCTACCTATTTTAGTGGATTGGTGTTTATAATTGATTAAAAAAATCTTTCTTTTAAATTGAATTTGTTGCTAGTTCAATCTTTATTATTTTGGCGGGATGGGATCAATTTTTTTTTTTTTTTTTGATCGTATCTACAATCCGGGTTGCTAACTCAACGGTAGAGTACTCGGCTTTTAAGTGCGACTATGATCTTTTACACATTTGGATGAAGCAACGAATTCGTCCAGACTATTGGTAGAGTCTATATAAGACCACGACTGATCTTAAAAGGTAATGAAGGAAAAAACAGCATGTCGTAATAATTTTTTTTTTTTTTTAATTAAATAATTAAAATAGAACTTTTAATTTAATTTATCCTTGAACTTAACTCTATATATATATATTATTAATTGTTTTTATTTTTGGAAGGAGACAAAAGAAATTTACAGTTGAGTCTAGTGAATAAATGGATATCGTCTTTTAGCCCTAATTTTGGTAAAACAAAAAGCAACGAGCTTATATTCTTAAAATTGGAATAATTACCCGATCTAATTTGTATGTTAAAAATAGATTAGTGCCAGTGCAGAAAAAGGTTTTTATGCGAGTGAATCATTGATTATTTTTTATTTTTTTTATGAAAAAAAATCCTAACTATTCTCTTGGAGACGGATGTGTAGAAGAAACAGTATACTGATAAAGTAAAGAGAATATAATTTTTTCCAAAATCAAAAGAGCGATCGGGTTGCAAAAATAAAGGATTTTTTACCCTCTTGTAATTTTAACAAAGGATAAAACCTATTGTATAGAAAAGGAGAGGAAAAGGATCCTGTTGATTGGATTCTAGGTCTCCGGGGTCTATCTTTAATTTCTTAACTATATATACTGTAATTATATACCCTGTTCGGACCATATTGCACTATGTATCATTTGATAACCCAAGAAATGCCTCCTGTCTTGTGTCTCTGTTTCAAGTAGAAAAATGTAAATGGAAGAATTACAAGGGTATTTAAAAAAAGATAGATCTCCGCAACAACACTTCCTATATCCGCTTCTCTTGCAGGAGTATATTTACACACTTGCTCATGATGATAGTTTAAATGGTTCGATTTTTTACGAACCTATCGAATTTATTGGTTATGACAATAAATTTAGTTTAGTACTTGTAAAACGTTTAATTATTCGAATGTATCAACAGAATTTTTTGATTTATTTGGTTAATGATTCTAATCAAAATAGATTCGGTGGACACACCAATTATTTTTATTCTCATTTTTTTTATTCTGAAATGGTATCAAAGGGTTTTTCAGTCATTGTGGAAATTCCATTCTCGCTACGATTAGTATCTTCCTCCGAAGAAAAAGAAATACCAAAATCTCAGAATTTAGGATCTATTCATTCAATATTTCCTTTTTTAGAGGACAAATTATCTCATTTAAATAATGTTTCAGATATACTAATACCCCATCCTATCCATTTTGAAATTTTGGTTCAAATCCTTCAATGCTGGATTCAAGATGTTCCCTCTTTACATTTATTGCGATTCTTTCTACATAAATATCAGAATCTGAATAAAACTATTCAGAGTAATAAAACTATTTATGTTTTTTCATTTTCAAAAGAAAATAAAAGACTATTTTGGTTCTTGTACAATTCTTATGTATCTGAATGTGAATTTTTATTAGTTTTTTTTCATAAACAATCCTGTTATTTACGATCAACATCTTCTGGAGC